AGCGTTGACACATATTTAGTCCCGCCAGCCGGGGGCTTAAAAGGCGAAGAGCACAAAGCTTTTCTAAATAACATATATCAATTAAAAAAAAAAAGTTTCTAAATAACATATATAAATTTTAAAAACAGTATAAAGTTATACTTATACTTTTCCTTTGCTGGATTGCTGGCATTCTCGGTCTGTCTGAAGGGGTCATTGAAGCCGGACAAAAAAAAGGTACTGGCCCGGCCAGTACTTAACTAGGACCAGGCCGGGGGAATAAACCTTTCGTACAAAATTAAAGAAGTAAGGTTTTCTTTCTATTTTTTCTTTCTATTGGAGATACCTGTTTCGAATCTTATCTAAATAGAATTCTTGATCAAATTCGTTCTTGACTTACTCTTAACTTAACTTAAATGAAACTTAAATTATGAAGCTTAAATTAAATTACGTAAATTAACTTAATCTTAATATAGATATAATTATATAATTACTTTATTATTAATATTTTACTTTAATTATTAATTTTTATTATTAATTATTAATTTATTAATTATTAATTTATTATTAATATAAATTATTATTATTAATATCAATTTATTATTATTAATATAAATTATTATTATTAATATAATATTATATTAAATAATATTATATTAAATATAATATTTAAAATTAAATAATATCATATTAAATATAATATTTAAATGAATATAATGAAATTTTTTATTACATAAAAAAAAACTAAAAAAAGTATTATATTAATGTCTTTCTTAAACTTAATAATTAATATCTTAAAAATTACAAATTTTTTCTTTTTTATTATTTTCTTTTTTTATTTGATTTCAATTTTCATTTCAATAGTTAATTTCAATTTCATTTGAAATTTTATTGAAATTTCAATTTTATTTAAATTGGGAGAGATGGCTGAGTGGACTAAAGCGGCGGATTGCTAATCCGTTGTATGAGTTATTCGTACCGAGGGTTCGAATCCCTCTCTCTCCGCTCGTTCTGATTACCGATTTCGAAGGAATTTCGATTCCTTTATTTTTTATAGGTAAAGTGAATATATGGAATAGATAAAATAATAAGAAAAAATTAGAAAAACAAAGAAAACTCAAAATTTTTTTTATTCCTCACGTCCAGGATTACGTCCTGGATCATTAGATAAGAATCCGAAGATGAAGAGAGAAACAAAGAATATCACTACTGTGTAAACAAAGAGTTTGAGAGTAAGCATTACACAATCTCCAAGATAAGATCATTTTCGAAAAAGGGAATAGATTACCTATTTTTTCTTTTTACCACATATACTACTTTGTTTGATTTGACATCATACCCCCCCCCCCCAAAAAAAAATGAAGTTTTTTGATTTGAAAAGAAAAAGAAAGTCATTTTTACGAATTTCTTTGTAATAAGATTTTAATTCCTTCCTCACAAAAATTTTTTGTCATATCGACACAATTAGGTATTGTAGGGGACCTAGACCTAAGAAACTCCTTACTCGCTGAAAAGGTCAGAACGAGTAAATAAACTGATCAAAATTCATCTCTGCGGTTACTCAATATACAAGAATTTCCATTTTTGAATCGAGGGTTTATAATTCTAATGTAAGACTTAGCCGATCTTATCCATTTTTAGAATTTTTTTATCGAATAAATCATGAATGGATTTGGCAAAGTATTAAGGATTTCATCGAAAACTTACAGCAGCTTGCCAAACAAAGGCTAAGAGAAAAAAGAGGACAGGTATGACAGGCATAACATCTACGATTGGATTGAAAACGGCATAAGCTTCAGGCAATTTGGCAAAGAAAAAACTATTCGAATAAAGGACAGAATTAAGACAGATGCAGATTAAGCTAAAGATATTAAGCATAACAAACATTTCGTTCTTGTAGATTAGATAATTTTATTTTGATTGAGTTTTTTTTATAAGGGAAAAATGAAAAAGGCAAGTCAAAAAATCCTTCTTTTTTGAACTCTCCCAAATCAAAAATCCTTCCTTCCATTCTCAAATGAGAATACAAGGAATTCTACTTTCATACATTATCTTAATTGAATTCTATGTAATGATCAATTCATTTTTGGATTCTATATCTAATCCACATGTGTTGAATCCTAGCAACAAACAAAATACCCCATATGTTTTTATTATGTATTTTGTATTTTTTTTTTGGGGGGGGTTGACGAATAACTTATACTAATAATAGTCTTGACTAGTGCCAAACAGGAAAAATGGGGCGTGGCCAAGCGGTAAGGCAGCGGGTTTTGGTCCCGTTATTCGGAGGTTCGAATCCTTCCGTCCCAGATCGTTTCCATTAGAAACAAAAGATGGGATCACATTGTATCCCACATAAAACGGAAAAATCTTAAAGGGAACAACCCTTTCTTTTGTTTAGAATCCATTTGATTTCTCACAAGCATAATCAAGTGTCAAATACAGGTGGAAGTTTTTTTGAAAAAAAAATTGGGGTCTATCATTCACATTCAGAATATGCTCGTACTATGTTATATTCATTATGCCCCATATTCATGAAATATGAATTCTCACACGATGCATTCTGAATTGAAGCGCGAAACAAAAGCATCTCTATTCCTTTCCACACAAAGCCTAAAGTCAAAAATAGGGTATCCCAATTTCACATTCTATGTGGAGACTAAAGAGTAGGGAGTTTGTCGTACTAATTTCATCATTTTCATCACTGGTTTTAAAACTTCTAAAGCTGTGCTGCGGCGTGGGAAAAAAAAAATAGGATAAAAATTGTCTGAATCCCATTTCTTTCTATCTTATATCTTAGATGTCTCAAATGAAAATAATTGTAAATCAATGTAACGTATGTAAATCAATGTAACGTAGCGATTGGGGGGAAATTTTGATATTCTTTTGATATTTCATATATTTGAACTTGATTTTATGGAATTGATGGGAAAATTGTTGAACCTGAAGTAAAACAAAATCTATATAAAATAAACAAGGCCTATGCTACGCCTATATGTATGATATATATTGTGTATTGTTATTATATTGTTGTATTTCAATAACAATGGCCTTTCACTTAAGTGAAAAGAATTTGTGGAAGGGTATCTTTGATTCTTTAAATATCCATGATTACCCCTAGTAACAATATTCAGATTCTTTCTTTCATCTAAAAGAAAGAATAAGGATCTTAATGTTGCCTTACACTTAATGTTGCCTTACATGAGACCTTTTCTATTTCATACCCATGAAAATAGATAAACTAGATTATCAATTTACTTCTTTGGTTAAAAGAAAACCAATTGATAATTCAATTGAACATGGTAAAATTTATGTCTCTTTAGGGAATGAAATATCTGCTACAAATTTTTAGCTACTCATTATGATTGCGTCGACTTGGTGATTGAATTAGAGATCCAGTTTAGTCATGACTAGAAAACATAATTCCAGTCATGATGCTGAAGTCGGAGATTTTGAAAACATTTTTTTATGAACTCTTGGTTGGTACTCGAAGAAGTATGATAAATCAATAGTATCTAGAAACTTATAACCTTTTTGTAAACTTATAACCTTTTTGTTTTTTGGTCATTGGATTTTTGGTCATTGGAACAGTTTATTTGACTAATAATTGATTTTTTTCCGGGATTGGAAATATATTAAATTAAAGGATTTGAGGTTTATAGTTTTTTTGTTCTAGAAAAAAGGATCCTTCATGATTGATCGTCCCGAACAATTTGTTGTAGATGTAAAGTAAATAAGTCTTAAGCAAACATTTTTCTTAGAAATACGTTTCATTCATATGATAGAATATCGAGTTAAAGAAATTGGATCTTTGCTGAGCTTTCTCTGGATAAATACAATAGTTATCTATCCATAGGTATAAAGTATGGACTATTGTATAGTTCCCGTTGTTCCCATGGAGCCAATGACTATTCATGATTACATATGATTACATATTAAATCAATTCGATTGCGGTTTGAAATTAAATTAAATTCTAAATTAGAGGAATGTTATGGTAAAACTTCGTTTGAAACGATGTGGTAGAAAGCAACGTGCGACTTGAAGGACATGATCCGCTGTGGATTTTTACATCCACCATTTTCTATAGAAATGAAGATGCTCTTGGCTCGACATAGTTTGTTCTGTTCCATTGGGAATCTAATTTGTCTTAGGTTTAATCTAATTTGTCTTAGGTTGATAGTACATGATGGAGCTCGAGCGGAAAGGATTGATTCATTTATCAAGGGGAAGAATCTAGGGTTAGTGCCAATCAATCAATAAGTTAGACCAACTTTGTAAGTATATCCTTAAAATAAAATATAAAATAATCGGAATTGATAAAACTATTTCGATCAAAAAAAGTGTATCACAGAGGAATAAATTCTTCGTATTCTATTTCTATAGGTATTCCATTTCTATAGAAAGAAATAAAAAAAACAAAAGGTATGTTGCTGCCCTTTTGAAAGGAGTAAGGATCACCGAAGTAATGTCTAAACCCAATGATTTTACAAAACAAAGATAAAGGATTCCGAAACAAGGAAACACTGTTTTCAATTGTCTCAAAAATTGGATCAGAATCAGGAATAAAAATAGATTCGAGGTGAGACAAACAAAAGAGGTTAGAGACGGCTCAATCAATGTCTAAGGATTTCCCTTCGAATTCTGTCGGAATTACCCAACTTGAGCTATGAGTACGAATGAAATTTCTTTTTTTTTAGGAAGAACAAAATAATAAATTAGACTATGATTTGAGTCATTTTTTGTGTTTACTATTTGATATTATATACAGAAAGATATACCGAAATTCAAATCATTTTTTCTCGAGCTCGAGCCGTATGAGGAGAAAAACCTCCTATACGTTTCTGGGGGGGGGGGATTGTTTATGTACATCTATCCCAATGAGCCATCTATCGAATCGTTGCAATTGATGTTCGATCCCGAAGAGAAGGAAGAGATCTTCGAAAAGTGGGTTTTTATGATCCGATAAAGAATCAAACTTATTTAAACGTTCCCGCTATTCTATATTTCCTTGAAAAGGGCGCTCAACCTACAGGAACTGTTTATGACATTTTAAGTAAGGCAGAATTTTTTAAAGAAAAAACTTCGAGTTAATTAAAAGAAAAAACAACAAAATTAATAAAAAAGGGGGAGATGATTAATATAAAATCTATCTTTGTATAATTATTTACTTACATACTTACAATTTTTTACCTAAAATTTTCCTTTTTCCTGCTCTATTCATACTTAAATTTACTTTTTTCTTGTTATAGGAATCCACCAACAAACAAGAGATTAATCTTGCTTACTGTACCTCTATTGATTGAATAAACCCGAGATTTTTTCTTTATCTTTTCCTTATTTTTTCCATCAAAATTTCTTATTTATGTTGTGCCAACCCAACACAAATCCTTATTTTATTTACTTTATTTGTTACTTGTTTTCTCAACATTGCATTCATATTGACAATGGTGTATCGAACAAATATAATTGATCATAGATAAATAAATCTTTTTATACAGACCCCATATTGGGTTTTAACTTCACTATTACTCAAATAGTGGGTTTGCATTGTCGGGTTTACTGTCATATAAGACGTATTTTGGAATTTAACTAAAAAAAAATGGATAAAAAACTGGTAGGTCTGTCACAATTTTAGCATCTCTTTTAGGAATCTGGTGTTTTGTTTTTTAATATGACCTGTACATTTTTTATTTATTTTGTATAATGGATCATAAAATCTTTTTTTATTTGTTGTTAGTTCAATGTTTTGACGGGGTCGTGCAGTGCAATTTAATTGGTTTTTAATTTTGATCGTATCTACATATCCTATTTATTTTATTTTATTCGGGTTGCTAACTCAACGGTAGAGTACTCGGCTTTTAAGTGCGACTATGATCTTTTACACATTTGGATGAAGCAACAAATTCGTCCAGACTATTGGTAGAGTCTATAAGACCACGACTGATCCTCAAAGGTAATGAATGGAAAAAGTAGCATGTCGTAATACAAAAATTTCTTATTTTATTAAAAAATTACAAATTAAAATAAAATTTAAAAGAAAAGTGGAACTTTGAGTTTATCCTTACTGGATCGTTCCAAAAAAATGGGAAGGGAAGGGACAAAACAAATTCACATTTACAGTTGGGTCTAGTGAATAAATGGATAGAGCCTACGGTTCCAATTCTGGTAAAACAAAAAGCAACGAGCTTATGTTCTTAATTTGAATTGAACGATTACCCGATCTAATTAGACGTTAAAAATAGATTAGTGCCTGATACGGGAAAGGGTGAGTTCTCCTGTGGGTGGACCATTGATTCTTTTTCCTTTTTTTTTTTTTTATGAATCCTAACTATTCTTTATTATGGATTAGAAACGGATGTGTAGAAGAAACAGTATACTGATAAAGAGAATAAATCCCAAAGTCAAAAGAGCGATCGGGTTGCAAAAATAAAGGGTTTGTTATCCTCTTGTAATTATAATGAAGATAACCCAATTCGATAGAAAAAGAGAATAAAAAAATCTATTGATTGGACTCCCTGCTTTCTTTTCAGGATATATATATTTTTATTACTATTGTATTCTATATACATTTCTATATACATAATAGAATAAAAAAGAAATAATAAATAGAATAAAAATACCCTGTTTTGACCATATTGCACTATGTATCATTTGATAACCCAAGAAATGCTTCCTATCCCTGCTTCAAGTAGAAATGTAAATGGAAGAATTACAAGGATATTTAGAAAAAGATAGATCTCGGCAACAATACTTTCTATACCCACTTCTTTTTCAGGAGTATATTTACGTATTTGCTTATGATCATGGTTTAAATAGTTCAATTTTTTATGAACCCGCGAATTTTGGGGGTTATGACAATAAATCTAGTTCAGTACTTGTGAAACGTTTAATTATTCGAATGTATCAACAAAATTATTTGATTTATTCGGTTAATGATTCTTACCAAAATCGATTCGTTGGGCACAACAATTATTTTTATTCCCATTTTTTTTCTCAGATGATATCAGAAGGTTTTGCAGTCATTGTGGAAATTCCATTCTCGCTGCAATTAGTATCTTCCCTCGACGAAAAAAAAATACCAAAATCTCATAATTTACAATCTATTCATTCAATATTTCCTTTTTTAGAGGATAAATTATCGCATTTAAATTATCTGTTGGATATACTAATACCTCATCCCATCCATATGGAAATCCTGGTCCAAATCCTTCAATCCTGGATCCAGGATGTTCCCTCTTTGCATTTATTGCGGTTCTTTCTCTGCGAATATTATAATTGGAATAGTCTCATTACTCCAAAGAAATCTATTTACGTTTTTTCAAAAGAAAATAAAAGACTATTTTGGTTCTTATATAATTCTTATGTATCTGAATGTGAATTTGTATTAGTTTTTCTTCGTAAACAATCTTCTTATTTACGATTAACATCTTTTGGAGCCTTTCTTGAACGAACACATTTTTATGGAAAAATGGAGCATCTTGTAGTGTGCCGAAATTTTTTTCAGAATACTTTATGGGTTT